TATGAAGAGAGAAACAAAGAATATAACTACAGTGTATACAAAAAGTTTGAGAGTAAGCATTACACAATCTCCAAGATCTTACTTTTTTTTTTCAAAAAAAAAAAAGAGAATAGATTCTCTATTTTTATACCAAATAGCTAATTTTGATACCAAAAAATAAAAAAAAAAAAGTTTCAGCAAGTCAGTTGTAATAAGATAATAGTCGAGTCTTTCATATTCAAACAGATTTGCATACCAACATTTAGATATTTGTTTTGGTCAACTCGAATCTAATTAGGTTCTTTAAAAATTCAATGTTTGAATTGAGAGTTCGTTCCTACGTCAAGATTTTTTTGATCTTTTGACTTGTTGGAAGAATAAAAATCGTGAATTTTTCTAAGATAGTATTAAGAATTTCATCGAAAACTTACAGCTGCTTGCCAAACAAAGGCTAAGAGAAGAAAGAAAAGCGGTATTACGGGCATAACATCTACGATTGGATTCAAAAAGGCGTAGGCCTCCGGCAATTTGGCGACTAAAAAAGTGCTTGAAAAAAGGGCAGAATTAAAACAAATACAGATCAAATTAAATATATTAAGCATAACAAAAATTGGTGTTCTTGTGGATAATTTCATTTTGATTGAGTTATTAATCTATTTTTTATATAAGGAAAAAAATAAAGAAAGATAGTCTAAAAAGACTTTGTTGAACTTACTCAATCAAAAATCCTTTTATTCTCTTATGAGAATTAAAGAAATAATATTTTCATACAATATCTTAATTGAATTCTATGTAATGATCAATAAAGTCAGTTTGATTTGCTATCTACACGTGTCAAAACTCTAGCACCAATGTAATCTATATTTCATTTGGGCTTAAATTGAATTGACGAACAACCAATAGCAATATTACTCTTTTAGTAGTCTTGAATAAAAATCGAAATGGGGCGTAGCCAAGTGGTAAGGCAACGGGTTTTGGTCCCGCTATTCGGAGGTTCGAATCCTTCCGTCCCAGAGTAAAGTCATTACGAAATCAATCTTCTATTGCCTTTGTACACCATCTTTCTCTTTCTGTTTAAAAATCCAATATTTTTTTTTTAATAAAATATTGAAATGAAAAGAAGAATCAACTTATTTTTCATCATTTCAACCGAATTCAAAAAAATATATATATTTATATATATAAATATAGATTTCTATTCAAATTTTGATTTTACATATATATATACAATCTAATATGGGATTCATTTGAATTCTCACTGAACCTCTTTACCCGTAAATTCACTATTCCATTCATAGAGAAAGAAAAAGTATAGATTACGATATACTGACTGAACTATGACTATTCATGATTCCATAATTGAATCAATTATACAAACTAGAGGAATGTTATGGTAAAACTTCGTTTAAAACGATGTGGTAGAAAGCAACGTGCGACTTGAATTGAAGGACATGATCTGCTGTGGATTTTTTGATCCGCCACTTTTTATATAGGAATATAGGTGCTCTTGGCTCGACATTTTGTGTTCTATTTTACTAGAGTCCTACACTTTTTTTGAATATAAAAAAGAGTACAGGATGGAGCTCGAGGAGAATAGAAAGTTTTGATTCCTTTCGCAGGAGTAAGGATCTAGGGTTAGTGCGAATCAATAAGTTGGAACAACTTCGTAAGTCTTTTTATTTTTATATTAAAAAAGCCCTTTCAAATAATTTTACAATGTAAAAGGAAATTTTCTTAAAATTGTAAAATTCTTTGAATCAAAAGTCTATTATGCGTGAATCAAGCGTTTGTATGATTCTTTGATAGAAAGAAAATAAATCATAAACAAAATAAGGGGCTTGTTGCTGCCCTTTTTTAATAAAACGATTCAAGATCACCGAAGTCATGTCTAAACCCAAAGATTCAAAGTAAGGATAAAGAATCCTGAAACAAGGAAATCCAGTTTTCAATTGTTTGACCAACTAGATCAGAATGAAGAATCAAAATTGATTCTAAAAAATGAGACAAACAAAAAAAGGGTTAGAGACTACTCAATAAAAAGAGTACTTAAGGATTCTCTGTTGAGATATTTGAGAGTTATTTAACTTGAGTTACGAGAGTACGAATGTTACGAATGCTTTTTATGAAAAAAAAATATTTAGGGTTTCAATACTGGACTAATTGATTTAATTTTTTTATTAATCTATTTAATATTTGAATTTTATACAGAGAGGTCACTTCTACTCATTGAATTTTTTTCTCGAGCCGTACGAGGCCAAAGCCTCTTATACGTTTCTAGGGGGGGGGTATTTTTCATATACATCTATCCCAATGAGCCGTTTATCGAATTGTTGCAATTGATGTTCGATCCCGAAGAGAAGGAAGAGATCTTCGGAAAGTGGGTTTTTATGATCCGATAACTAATCAAACTTATTTAAATCTTCCTGCTATTCTCGATTTCCTTAAAAAAGGCGCTCAACCAACAAGAACAGTTCATGATATTTCAAAGAAGGCCGGGGTTTTTACGGAATTAAGTCTTAAT